CACTACATGTTCCATTTTTCCATAGAAATGTGAACGTTCAAGAAAGGCTACAGAAGATGTTGATCGTAAATAACAGGATTGTTTACGAAGAAAAACCAATAAAAATTCACATTCAGATACATAAGAATTGTAGAGGAACCAAAATAGTCTTTTATTTTCTTTTGAAAAAACATAAATAGTTTGATTATTCTGAATAAAACTATTCAGATTATGATATTTATGTAAAAAGAATCGCAATAAATGTAAAGAAGGAACATCTTGAATCCAGTATTGAAGGATTTGAACCAAAATTTCCAAATGGATAGGATGGGGTATTAATAGATCTGACACATTATTTAAATGAGATAATTTATCCTCTAAAAAAGGAAATATTGAATGAATAGATCGTAAATTCTGAGATTTTGGTATTTCTTTTTCTTCGGGGGAAGATACTAATCGCAGCGAGAATGGAATTTCCACAATGACTGAAAAACCCTCTGATACTATTTGGGAATAAAAAAAATGAGAATAAAAATAATTGATGTGCCCACGGAGTCCATTTTGGTTAGAATCATTAACCGAATAAATCAAAAAATTCTGTTGATACATTCGAGTAATTAAACGTTTTATAAGTACTAAACTAGATTTATTGTCATAACCAATAAATTCTATGGGTTCATAAGAAATTGAACCTTTTAAACCATCATCATAAGCAAGTGTGTAAATAAACTCCTGCAAGAGAAGCGGATATAGGAAGTGTTGTTGCGGAGATCTAGCTTTTTTGAAATACCCTTGTAATTCTTCCATTTAAATTTTGACTTGAAACAGAGACATAGGACAAGAGGCATTTTTGGGGTTATAAAATAATACATAGTGCAATATGGTCCGAACAGGGTCTATAATTATGTAGATATAATACTTACAGTATATATAGTAAGAATAGTAAAAACCTATACCCCGGAGACCTAGAATCCAATCAACAGGATCTCTTTCCTCTCCTTTTCTATACAATGGGTTTTTCCTTCGTTAAAATTACAAGAGAGTAAAAAATCCTTTATTTTTGCAACCCGATCGCTCTTTTGATTTTGGAAAAATTTTGATTCTCTTTACTTTTTACTTTATCAGTATACTGTTTCTTCTACACATCCGTTTCCAACCTATAAATAGAGAATAGTTAGGATTTATTTCATAAAATAAATAAAAAGAATCAATTATTCACTCGCAGAAAACCCTTTTTCTGCACTGGCACTAATCTATTTTTAACATCTAATTAGATCGGGTCATTATTCCAATTTAATAATATAAGCTCGTTGCTTTTTGTTTTACCAAAATTAGGCCTAAAAGACTCTATCCATTTATTCACTAGACCCAACTGTAAATATGAATTTCCTTTGTCTCCTTCCAAAAATAACATATATAAAATATATTACAGTTAAGTAAGGATAAATTAAAAGTTCTATTTTTATAAAAATTATTACGACATGCTGTTTTTTCCTTCATTACCTTTTAGGATCAGTCGTGGTCTTATATAGACTCTACCAATAGTCTGGACGAATTCGTTGCTTCATCCAAATGTGTAAAAGATCATAGTCGCACTTAAAAGCCGAGTACTCTACCGTTGAGTTAGCAACCCGAATTGCAGACACGATAAAAAAAAAAAAATGGGATTAATTGCAATATTGCAATACAGGATTCCACAAAAATAAAAACATTGAACTAGCAACAAATCAAATTAAAGTAAAAATTTTTTAATCAATTATAAACACCAATCCACTAAATATAAGTAGAATTGGATTAAAAACACTTGATCCATTCCATTTTTTTTATACGTCTTGTATGACAGTTATGACAGTAAATTAAGTAAACACATCATTTAACTTTTGACTAAGGATAAAGCGAAGAAAAAAGCAATATGGGGCAGGAATAAACAAATCTATTTATTTATCTACGATCGAATTATATTTGTTCGGTACGCCATTGTCAATATGAATAGAATGCTGATAAAAAAATTCTTAATAAATCAAATTAAGGCCTTGTGTTGGATTGGCACAATATAAGTAAGAAAAGAAATTTTAATGCAAAAATAAATAAAGGCAGAGTATAGAAAAATATCGAGTTGATTCAATCAATAGAGGTACAATAACCTAAATTGACCCCGTCTTTGTCGGTAAATTCCAACAATAAAAAATAAATTATAATAAGTGAGCAAAAAAAGAACAAACAAATTCTGGAGAAATAATTACACAAAGATAGATGCTAGGACCCTCTCTTTTTATTAAAATTTTTTTGACTTTAATTTTAATTTTTTAATTAAATTAACAGTTAATCCAATATTCCTTCTTTAAATAATTCTGCCTTCCTTAAAATATCATGAACAGTTACTGTGGGTTGAGCGCCATTTTCAAGGAAATATAGAATAGCGGGAACATTTGAATAGGTTTGATTCTTTATCGGATCATAAAAACCTACCTTTCGAAGATCTCTTCCTTCTCTTCGGGATCGAACATCAATTGCAACGATTCGATAGATGGCTCATCGGGATAGATGTAGATAAACAATGCCCCCCCTAGAAACGTATAGGAGGTTTTATCCTCATACGGCTCGAGAAAAAATGATTCTAATTTCTGTATATAACGGCAACTATATACTATATAATTATATCAAATAATGAATAAATAATGAATTAGACTATGATTAAAGTAGTTTTTTCTTCCTCTTTCCTTAAAAATTTCCTTAAAAAAAGAGATCTCATTCGTACTCATAACTCAAGTTGGTTAATTCTGAGGAAATCCTTAGATATTTATTGAGCCGTCTCTAACCTCTTTTGTTTGTCTCGTCTCAAATCAATTTTTATTCCGCATTTTATTTTGATCCAATTGTTGAGACAATTGAAAATAGTGTTTTCTTGTTCCGGAATCCTTTATCCTTGTTTTGTGAAATCATTGGGTTTAGACATTACTTCGGCGATACTTACTCCTTTCAAAAAGATAGCAACATACCTTTTGCTTTTTTCATATTTCTTTCTATAGAAAGAAATATGAGAGATTGATTCCCTTGTGATACACTTTATGATCGAAATAGTTTTACGAATTCCGACAAATCTTACTTACTTTTTTTATTTTAAACTTGTTTGAATTTTAACCCTTTTCAATTTATATATGGAGGATATACTTACAAAGTTGGTTCAACTTATTGATTTTTAGTGTCACTAACCCTAGATTCTTCCCCCGGTAAATGAATTAATACTTTCTGCTCGAGCTTCATCATGTACTTTTTTTTAGATTAGAACCCAACACAAATTAGGTTCCTAGTAAAACAGAACAAACTATGTCGAGCCAAGAGCATCTTCATTCGTATAGAAAATGGCGGATGTAAAAATCCACAGTAAATCATGTCCTTCAAGTCGCACGTTGCTTTCTACCACATCGTTTCAAACGAAGTTTTACCATAACATTTCTCTAATTTAATTTCAAAACCGATATGGAATTGATTCAATATGAAATCATGAATAGTCATTGGATCAACTGATATGTATTAGGATATTTTTATATAATATGTATTATGATATATCATATGGTATGGTCGGCCAATACGCTTTCTATTTTATATCCATTTTATTAATATCTATTATATTATATATATTATAATAGATATTATATATTATAATAGATATTATATATTTAATATCTATTATTATATATAGTATTTTCCTTTCCTTACTTTACTTTCTGTAAAGGGCTCACTCAGCAAGGATTCCATTTTTAACTCCATATCATATGAATATAATGAAATACAATACATAATCATAATATATATAATATAAAATTATAAAATTAATTTTCCCAATTCCAGAATAAAATATATTTTTAATCAAATAAAAATAAACTATTCCAATGACCCATGAAGGTTGGAAAGTTTATCGATAATATATAAATTTATCACACTTTTTCGAGTAACAAAGCAAAGATTTATATCATAAAAATTGAAGTTAAAAAATCATAATCATAGGAAGTCTGATCTTTTCGTATCTACCATAGAATTGACGTAAAGGTTCTTGGCTTGAACTTGAATCTGAAATAAAGCAAAATCCGTATAAAATGAAAAGCTTTATGCCTTACTTAGTATATTGCAAGTCAAATGTAGAATTAGGCTACACCATTTTTTTTTTTTATTACTTTAGGTTTTGGGGAAGAGAATAGAGACCCTTCAAGGAACTAACTTTAATATGAACTTCATATTTATCTGAATAGTAGGAGTATCGCCTATAATATGAATGATGAATAATTAACCCAAAAATTCTTGATTCTTGAATTAAAAAATAAAGATCTTTATTTCCAACTGTATTTGACACTTGATTCTGAGGGTCTGGGACGGAAGGATTCGAACCTCCGAGTAACGGGACCAAAACCCGTTGCCTTACCGCTTGGCCACGCCCCATTTATATTTCTATTCAACATTAATAAATACTAATATAATATTAATATTGGTTATTCGTCAATTCTAGTATGTAATATATTGTTGCTAGGCTTCTATACATGGAGAAATAGAATAAAAAATTAATTGATCATTACATGGAATTCAATTAAGATATTGTATGAAAGTAAAATTCTTTGTATTCTCGTTTGAGAATTGAAAGAGGGTTTTTGATTTGGGAGAGCTCAAAAAAAGAAGGATTTTTTGGCCTGCCTTTTTCATTTTTACCTTATATTATAAAAATGACCCAATCAAAATCAAATTATCTAATCTACAAGAACGAAATTTTTGTTATGCTTAATATCTTTAGTTTAATCTGTATCTGTCTTAATTCTATCCCTTATTTGAGTTCGAGTAGTTTTTTCTTCGTCAAATTGCCCGAGGCTTATGCTTTTTTCAATCCACTCATAGACATTATGCCTATTATACCTCTATTCTTTTTTCTCTTAGCCTTTGTTTGGCAAGCTGCTGTAAGTTTTCGATGAAATTTTTAATATTCTCCGAAATTCATGATTTTTTGAAAAAAAAACACTTTCTTTTTCAGTTTG